CAACATGTAGTTTAATAAAAATTTAATATTTGGGTTATTAAGATAAGTTGTTGATATAAACTTTTAGTTTCATTAAGAATGTTTCATTTACAATGAGGGGGATAAAAGTTTTTTGTATAAGTTTTTTTTGTTAATTTCTTTGTTTGGTGCTTTGATGAGATATATAAATATGGACCCAATAAAAAGTAGTTTTTTTTTGATTTTGAGTATAATAATGTGTATGCCCATATTGTCTTTTAGTGGTTATGTGTGATTTTCTTATTTTATTTGTTTGTTGTTTTTGAGTGGAATTTTTGTTATTTTGGTTTATTTTTCTAGTTTATCTAAAATTAGTATTTCTAAGGGGTATGTAGTTTTATTGGTTTTTTTTTTGACTTTGTTAGTTTTTGGTATAAATTTTGGTGTAGTAGTTGCGAGTGTTAGATTAAATGTTTTTTATTATAGTATTTTTTGGTGGTTATTTTTTTATTTGTTGTTAATTTTGTTGTTTTTTATAAATTTTACTAGTTATTTTTTGAATTTTTCTGGTGCTTTACGTAAATTATAAATAAGATTATTTTTTTATTTATTAGATTGTTTATGTTATTTTTTAAATGGTATCGTTTTATTTTTATTTTAATTTCTTTGGAATTTATAATAATAAGTTTGTTTATTAAGTTTAGAGGTATTTTGACTGAGATTATGTTTTTTTATTTTATGTGTTTTTCTGTTATTTCTAGTATTTTGGGTATAGTTGTTATGGTTGGTGGTATAAAGTTTTATGGTAATGATCAGTGTATTTTTTAGAATGTGTTTGTGTATAGATTTAAGTTAAGTTAAACTATTAATTTTCAAAATTAAAAATGGATGTCTATAAATTGTTGTTAGAGACTTTAGTATATAATAGTACGGTTTATTTTCAATAAATTGGATGTAAGTCTTGTGTAAAGATTACTTTTATAGATTTAAAATTTGATTATGGTTTTAGAATTTTTAAAATAACATTATTTAAGTTTAATTTGTTTTGTGGGCAATATTTTTTTACCCCGGTAATCAATTGTTTGTATAATATTTGTTCCAGAATAATCGGCTAGACTTATAAAATTTATGCTTTATTTTGTTTCTATTGCAGTTGTTTTATTGGTTAATTTTTGTGGTCTTAGGTTAAATTTTGATTTTTTTTTAATGTATAACTGTAATTGTAAGTTTTGTTAAACGAATTAGATTAGTACCTAATTAGTCAAATGTTAAGATAGCAGGAGTAAAGTTGGATTTAAACTGAAAGAATATTGGCAGATTTTCTAAATTATCTTTGGAGGTTGAGTGATAATTGAGAACCCTCATTAACATCTATTGTTTTTATCTCATGTATGATCGTTTATTTTATACTTAAGGTTTATAATAAAAGATTTTTTTCTTTTAAAATAGATATATATTTGGTTTATGCAGTAGTTATATTTGACCTACAATAATTAATGTTGTGGATTTATTTTTTTGTAGAAATAATGAAAATGTAAAAGACAGTAAAAAAGTTTTTATGACTTTTTGAAGATTATTTAGATGTGGTACAAATCATCCATCAATTGCCCACAGGGGAGTAAGTTGTAGTAAAGTAGATTTAGGGGAACCTAAATCTAGTAGTAAACTATTTTTTTTGTTTTGAAAACAAATATTAAGATTTTTTCTTGTAGTTTTAAGAGTTAGTTTAATAAGAATTGTTGACTGTTAATCAAAAGGTTTACTCTTAAAATTAAGGATTAAAGTTTTATGAAGAATTTAGTTTATTTAAAATGTTAAATTGTAAATTTAAAGTAGTTAATTCTTGATTTTTTTGAGTTTTTTAATGATTATTTTGATAATATTTTTTATTTTGCAGGCTATTGCTTTTATTACTTTGTATGAGCGTCATTTATTAGGTAGTAGTCAAAATCGTTTAGGGCCTACCAAGGTAAGATTTATGGGTGTTTTACAAGCTTTATTAGATGGTGTTAAGTTGTTAAAAAAGGAGCAGATAATGCCTTTGAATAGTTCTGATTTATCTTTTTTGTTAGTTCCTGGTGTTTCTTTTTTGGTAATATATTTGGAGTGGTTTGTTTTACCATATTTTTTTGAGTTTTTGAGTTTTGAGTATTCTATGGTATTTTTTTTATGTTTAATTGGATTTTCAGTTTATGCTACGTTGATTAGTGGAATTGTTAGAAAGTCGAAATATGGTATTATTGGTGCTTTACGTGTCAGTAGTCAGAGTATTTCTTATGAAATTGCTTTTTCTTTGTATTTATTGGCCATTATGTTGCATTTTAGTGTATTTTTTTTTGTGAGGAGTTTTTGTATTAGTTTGTTGGTTATTTATGTTCCATTTTTAATTATGATTATTGCTGAGTTAAATCGAGCACCTTTTGATTTTGCAGAGGGTGAAAGTGAATTAGTTAGTGGTTATAATGTTGAGTATGCTAGGGTGGCTTTTGTTCTTTTATTTTTAAGGGAATATGGTAGGTTAATTTTTTTTAGAATTATAAGTGCTATGTTATTTTTTAAGTTTTCTATATTAATAGGTTTTTTGATTTTTTCTTTGTTAATTTTTATTCGAAGTTCATATCCTCGTTTTCGTTATGATATAATAATAATAATGTTTTGATTTAAGTTTTTACCTGTTTCTTTAATTTATTTGGTTTATTTTTATTTATTATTTATTTAGTATTATTAGTTTTAAATTTAATATAAAATTAATCAAGTGTTTTTTTTAGATGTTTTTATGTTTGTATTTTTTTTGCAGTATATGTTGTATTTTAAAGAGAGTATGTTAAATGTTTTGTTAAAAAATTTTTTTAAATCATTAATTAATGTGTTTAGTTATAGAAGGTCTTTACCAATAAGTTCAGTAATTTCTTTTTTTACTTTTATTGTTTTGTTCATTTGTTGTTTCGGTGGTTATTTTACTTATTCTTTTTGTCCTTGTGGTATAATTGAGTTTACTTTTGTTTATGCGATGGTGGCTTGGTTAAGTACTTTGTTATCTTTTATTTCTAGAGAGAAGTTTTCTGTTTATATAAGAAAGGGGGGTGATAAGTTTTTAAAGACTTTTAGAATATTGTTAGTTGAATTGGTTAGTGAGTTTTCTCGTCCTTTAGCGTTGACTGTTCGTTTAACTGTTAATATTATGGTTGGTCATTTAATTAGGATAATATTATATATGGGTATTGAAAATTTTATAGGTGAAAAGTATTTGTGAGTTAGTATTTTTGCTATTATGATAGAATGTTTTGTATTTTTTATTCAAAGTTATATTTTTTCGCGTTTAATTTATTTATATTTAAATGAGTGAGATGTTAACTTAAGTTTAAAGTGTCAAATTTTTAATTTGAAAATGTATTTACACATCTTAAATTTTGTTAATATAGCATAAGAAGTGCATTTGTTTTAAGCGCAAAAGATAAAAATTAGCTAATGAGTTTTATACAAGTCTTCTAAATTTGTTTTAGGTTTTACCTGCTCATTTTTGTATTTGTTTTTAATAGTATTTGTTTTGTTTTTGAGGTTATTAGGTTTGTTGGTTAATAATGTTTTAGTTTGATGAAGTATTTTTTTATTGATAACGTTAGTTTTTATTATGTTAAATAAGGGTTTAAAAAGTTATTCAGGATTATTTATTTATTTTGTTATTCAGGAAAGTTTGGGTTTATTATTTTTAATGTTTTCTTTTGGGTTGTTTCAGTTGTTGATTTTAATGTTAAAGATTGGTATGGCACCTTTTCATTTTTGGGTTTTTAGGGTTACTAATAGTGTTTTTGGTTTTAATTTAATATGATTTTTAACGTTTCAAAAGTTGCCTTTTTTATTAATTTTTTTACAGTTAATATTTGGTAAGTTGGTGTTATTATTATTTTTTGGTATTGTTTTTTGTATGTTTCAAATGTTGTTAATAAAAAGTTATAAAAATTTGTTGATTTTGTCTTCTACTGAGTCTTTTAATTGAGTTACTTTGGGATTAGTTTTTTCTTTTTTGAATGTTTTTTTTTTGTTTTTATATTATTTTGTTTTGATATTATTGTTTATTCCTAAGTTTGAGATTTATAATTTTTTTAGATATTTGGGTTGAGAAACAGTATTGGTTTTTATAAATTTACCCTTTAGAGTAAATTTTTTTGTGAAGATTTTTTCTTTAAGTGAGATTTTTAAGGTTTATAGTTTTATTTTTTTGTTATTATTATTTATAATGTTTTTTTCAGTTTTATCTTTAAGTTTTTGAATGGTAAATTTAAGTACTAAGTTAAATGTTAATGTTAAGTATAATAATTTTATATTTTTATTTTTTTTACCATTAACTTTAATTATTTTATTATAATTTCATTAGTAAAATTTATTATGTTATCTTGATAAGGTAAAGTTCTTTTGATGAAGTATTAAAATGTTAAATAGATTTACTATGTTTGATTACGGTTCAAAATGATTAACATTTTTATTGTAATTTAGTTTAGATAGAATTTTTATTTTTGGTGTAAAAGGGTTTAATTACAATAAATTTTGTGGATCTTGTTAGTTTATTAGTAAAATATGACTCTGAAGAAGTTAAGAATTATAAGATAATTAAAAGTAAAAGTAATTTATATAATTTTGTTAGATCTTTGGTTATCACTTTGCCTTCTAGAAAAAGTTTAACTATTAATTGAAATTTTGGTAGAATGTTGGGTATGGTATTAGTTTTTCAGATTTTTACTGGTACTTTTTTGGCTTTTTATTATACTGCAGATGGTTTAATAGCGTTTAGTGCTGGGCAGTATATTATATATGAGGTTAATTGTGGGTGAATTTTTCGTATTTTTCATTTTAATGGTGCTAGTTTGTTTTTTATTTTTTTGTATATACATATTTTTAAGGGTTTGTTTATAATAAGTTATCGTTTAAAGATGGTTTGAATTTCAGGTTTAACAATTTATTTATTGGTAATAATAGAGGCTTTTATAGGTTATGTTTTGGTGTGGGCTCAAATGAGATTTTGAGCTGCTGTTGTTATTACTAGTTTGTTAAGTGTTATTCCTGTGTGGGGGTCTACATTTGTAATGTGGATTTGAAGTGGTTTTGGAGTTACTAGTGCTACTTTAAAGTTTTTTTTTGTATTACATTTTTTGTTGCCTTGAGGTTTGTTGGTATTGGTATTAGGTGATATAATTTTTTTACATAGTACGGGTAGTACTTCTAGTATTTATTGTCATGGTGATTATGATAAGATTTGTTTTGGACCGGTTTATTGAAATAAAGATGCTTATAATATGGTATTTTGATTAGTTTTTGTTTTGTTTTCTTTGGTGTGTCCTTTTAGTTTGGGTGATCCTGAAATATTTATTGAGGCTGATCCTATAATAAGACCTGTTCATATTGTACCTGAATGGTATTTTTTGTTTGCTTATGCTATTTTGCGTGCTATTCCTAATAAAATTTTAGGTGTAGTAGCTTTGTTAATAAGTATTGTTATTTTTTATTTTTTTGTATTAATTAATAATTATACTTCTTGTTTAAATAAATTAAATAAATTTTTAGTTTTTATTTTTATTGTTGTTTCTGTTGTATTAAGCTGGTTAGGACAATGTTTGGTTGAAGATCCATTTACTATATTAAGTCCTTTATTTTCTTTATTATATTTTTTATTAATTTTGTTGTTATTGTTTGTTTTTAAATTTAGTAAAAATTTGTTTATTTAAAAACATAATTAGTATATAAAATATATTAGATTTAGGTTCTAAAGATTTATTTATGTTATTTTTCATAATTTTCATATTTTAAGTTTGTCTAGATATGCTTATTATATATTTTTTGCATCATTAAGTTTAACTAGTTCTTTTGTAATTTTTTTTAAGTATGGTTTAGTTGTTCCTTTTTTATTTAGATTATTAGTGGTTTTGTTTATTTCTTTTGCTTGAGGTAAAGATATTTCTATAGAAGGTTTAAGAGGATTTGATAATTTTTTTGTAATAGATGGTTTTAAATTTGGGGTTGTATTATTTATTTTTAGTGAATTTATGTTTTTTTTTAGGATTTTTTGAGTATTTTTTGATGCAGCTTTAGTCCCAGTGCATGAGTTGGGTGAAAGTTGGCCACCTATTGGTATACATTTAGTTAATCCTTTTGGTGTACCTTTGTTAAATACTATTATTTTGTTGAGTAGAGGTGTTTCGGTTACTTGGGCTCACCATAGTTTATTGAGTAATAAAAGTTGTATTAGAAGTATAGTATTAACTTGTATTTTAGCTGTTTATTTTACTGGTATTCAATTAATGGAGTATAGAGAAGCTAGGTTTTCTATTTCGGATGGTATTTTTGGTAGAATTTTTTATTTGTCTACTGGTTTTCATGGGATTCATGTTTTGTGTGGGGGTTTATTTTTGGGTTTTAATTTATTTCGTTTGTTAAAGTCTCATTTTAATTATAACCATCATTTGGGTTTAGAATTTGCTATTTTGTATTGACATTTTGTTGATGTGGTTTGATTATTTTTATTTGTTTTTGTTTATTGATGATCATATTGCTAATTTAGTTTATGTAGAATTTGTAACTTGTAATTATAAGGTTAAATTAGTATTGTTAGAGTGACTTTTATTAAGTTTAATAATAATTTTTAGGCCCGTTTATTTTTTTTTGTTTTTATTATTTTTTAGTTTTATAATATTAAAAAATTTGTCTTGAAGAGGGTTATTTTTTGTTGTTGATTCAAATGTGTATGTTTTATTAATTTTTATAATAATTTTTATTTATGGAATAGTTTTAATTAGAGAAAAAAATTTTAGTTTGTTAATATTAAGTTCTGGTTTAATTTTAGTTTGTTTAATATTTTTTGTGTCAAGAAATATGTTAATATTATATATGTATTTTGAATTGTCTATATTTCCAATTTTAGTGATAATTTTAGGTTATGGTTCTCAAATTGAAAAGGTAAATTCTGGTTATTATTTATTGTTTTATGCTGCTATTTGTTCGTTTCCATTTTTATTTATTTATTATAAAAGATTTTTTTTATTTTCTATATGTTATTTTGATTTTGTAATTTCTTGAGAATTGTTTTTTATTTTAACTTTAAGATTTATAATAAAGTTTCCAGTATATTTTTTACATTTATGGTTACCCAAGGCTCATGTAGAGGCACCTACTACAGCTAGTATGTTGTTAGCTGGTTTGTTGTTAAAGTTAGGTACTCTTGGATATTTGCGTATTTTGGGTTCTATAAATTTTGTTTATAATAATTTTTGGATTATTATTTCTTTGTTGGGTATAATTTTAGCTTCGGTTAGATGTACATTTCAAAGGGATTCTAAATCATTAGCAGCTTATTCTTCAGTCACACATATAAGTTTTTTATTATTATCTATGGTTTATATTTTTATAAGAAGTAAATTAGGTAGATTATTATTAATATTAGCTCATGGTTATACTTCAACTTTAATATTTTATTTAATTGGTGAGTTTTATCATGTGTCTTCTACGCGTATAATTTATTTTATAAATAGATTTTTTAGTTCAAGTATGTTGTTTGGATTAGTATTTTCATTAGTATTTTTGTCTAATAGTGGTGTGCCTCCTTCTTTATCTTTTTTGTCAGAATTTATTGTAGTGGTTAATAGAGTCATTGTTAGAAAGTTATTTTTTTTTATAATTTTTTTATATTTTATAATTTCTTTTTATTACTCATTGTTTTTAATTGTATGTGGTTTAATAGGAAAAATATTTATTAATGTTAATAATTGTAATATTGGATTTTCTATGTCTATGGTTGTAATAATATTTAATATTTTTTGGATTTCAATATTGTATTAAATCAAATGAGATTTTTTAATCTTCTTTTTTATTATATAAGAGTAAAATTTTTATTGTAAGAAAAATCTCTTATATTAATTTATATAAAAAATATCAGGGGGGTTTAGCTACTTGGTTGGAGAGTTCTAATCATAAGGATATTGGTACTTTGTATTTTTTGTTTGGTTTGTGATCTGGTATGGTAGGTACTAGTTTGTCTTTAATTATTCGTTTGGAGTTGGCTAAACCTGGTTTGTTGTTGGGAAATGGTCAGTTGTATAATTCTGCCATTACGGCGCATGCTATTTTGATGATCTTTTTTATGGTAATACCTAGTATAATTGGTGGTTTTGGTAATTGAATGTTACCTTTAATGTTGGGGGCTCCGGATATAAGTTTTCCTCGTTTAAATAATTTAAGTTTTTGGCTGTTACCTACTGCTATGTTTTTAATTTTAGATTCTTGTTTTGTTGATATAGGTTGTGGAACTAGTTGAACTGTTTATCCACCTTTAAGTACGTTGGGACATCCAGGTAGAAGTGTTGATTTGGCTATTTTTAGTTTACATTGTGCTGGTTTAAGTTCTATTTTAGGTGGTATTAATTTTATATGTACAACAAAAAATTTGCGTAGTAGATCTATTTCTTTAGAGCACATAAGTTTATTTGTGTGAACTGTTTTTGTTACGGTTTTTTTGTTGGTGTTATCTTTACCAGTTTTGGCTGGAGCTATTACTATGTTGTTAACTGATCGTAATTTAAATACTTCTTTTTTTGATCCAAGTACTGGTGGTAATCCGTTGATTTATCAGCATTTGTTTTGATTTTTTGGTCATCCTGAGGTTTATATTTTAATTTTGCCAGCATTTGGTATTATTAGGCAATCAACTTTATATTTAACTGGAAAAAAAGAAGTGTTTGGTTCTTTAGGTATAGTATATGCGATTCTAAGAATTGGTTTAATTGGTTGTGTAGTTTGAGCTCATCATATGTATACTGTTGGTATGGATTTGGATTCTCGAGCTTATTTTACTGCTGCTACGATAGTTATTGCTGTGCCTACAGGGGTTAAGGTTTTTAGTTGATTAGCTACAATATTTGGTATAAAAATGGTTTTTCAGCCTGTTTTGTTGTGAGTGTTGGGTTTTATTTTTTTATTTACTATTGGGGGTTTGACTGGTGTAATTTTATCAAATTCTAGGTTGGATATTATTTTACATGATACTTATTATGTTGTTAGTCATTTTCATTATGTTTTGAGGTTGGGTGCTGTTTTTGGTATTTTTACGGGTATTAGTTTGTGGTGAAGGTTTATAACAGGTTATGTTTATGATAAGTTGATAATATCTTCTGTTTTTTTTTTAATGTTTTTTGGTGTAAATTTGACTTTTTTTCCTTTGTATTTTGCTGGTTTACATGGTTTTCCTCGTAAGTATTTGGATTATCCTGATGTTTATTCAGTGTGAAATGTAATATCGTCTTATGGTTCTATGATTAGTGTTTTTGCTTTGTTTTTATTTTTGTATGTTTTGATTGAGTCTTTTTTTAGTTATCGTTTAGTTTTAAATGATAGTTTTATTAATAGTAGACCTGAGTATAGGTTAAGTAGTTATGTGTTTGGACATAGATATCAAAGAGAAATTTATTTTAGTTGTAGGGTTATTAAGTAGTGGTTTTTAAAATCTTTAGTATAATTTAGTATTTTTAATTGCAAATTAAAGGGTTAAGGATTTTAAAGTAATAAGATAGGATAATAAAGTCTGTTAGGTTCATACCCTAAGGGTGTTTTCTCTTATTGGTTAAAGTTTTAGTATATATAAGTATGGTTTATTGTCAATAAGCAGGTTTAAAACTTTAATTGTTAGGATTCTTTAGTATAATTAGTATGTTTGATTTCCAATCAAGTGGTTTAGGAATTAATAGGTAATTATTTTCAAGGTTATAATTTAAATTTTTCTAGAAGTTTGTTTTCTAGATATATGGATTGGTTTCATGGTTTTAATTGTAGTTTATTATTGGGTGTGTTGATTTTTGTTGTTTTATTGTTTTTTTATTTAATGTTAAATAATTATTATTTTAAAAGAAAAAAAATTGAGTATCAATTTGGTGAGTTGTTATGTAGAGTTTTTCCAACATTAATTTTGTTAATGCAGATGGTACCGTCATTAAGTTTATTATACTATTATGGTTTAATGAATATAGATAGAAATCTTACTGTAAAAGTTACAGGACATCAGTGGTATTGAAGTTATGAGTTTAGTGATATTCCTGGTTTGGAGTTTGATTCTTATATGAAGTCTTTAGATCAATTGGAATTGGGTGAGCCTCGTTTGTTGGAGGTTGATAATCGTTGTGTAGTGCCGTGTGATACTAATATTCGTTTTTGTATTACTTCTGCTGATGTAATTCATTCTTGATCTTTGTCTTCTTTATCGATTAAGTTGGATGCTATAAGTGGTATTTTAAGGACTTTGTGTTATAGTTTTCCTGTAGTGGGGGTTTTTTATGGTCAGTGTTCAGAGATTTGTGGTGCTAATCATAGTTTTATACCTATTGCAGTAGAGGTTACGTTATTGGATAATTTTAAAAGTTGGTGTTATTTAAATATAAATTAAAGCTTTGTAGTTTATTTTAAAATTTTTGTTTGTGGTACAAAAGAAATATTTAGCTATAAATGGTTTTTTAGTAAATTTTGATATTGCATATCATTTGAATAAAATTTTATTTTTATAAAATATAAAATTAGAAAGTAGAATTTTTCATTTTTTTATTGTTTCATAATAAAAAATAGAAAATTTAGGGTTGAAAAGCTGATTTCTAAGATATTTGTGTTATTTTTTTTATTAGAAATTTATATTATAATGTTTTATTTTTATAAATAGTAAAAGTTAAAGTATTTGTTTTTTTAGTTTTATAACTGTTTATTGTATTATTAGTTTTTTAGTTTTGATATTTATCTATATTGGGTTAAATAAATTATCTTAAAATTAGTAAATAAGTTAAATTTTGTTTTGTAGTTTTATTATAAATTTAAGAAATAAAAATTTAATCAAATGTTTTTTAAAGACTTAGACTTTTAAATAAAGTTTGCTTCTGCCCAATGATTATTATTAAATGGCAGTCTTAGCGTGAGGACATTAAGGTAGCAAAATGATTTGTGCTTTTATTGAGTCCAGGTATGAATGAAGTTATTGGTTAATTATATTTTTTTTTTTTAATTGAAGTTTGATTAGTATAAAAAAGTATTATTATAATTAAACAAAGATAAGTCTTCGGAAATTCTTTTATATATAATTAGTGTTTAGTTATATATAAATTTTCTAGGGTAGAAAATTTTATAATATAGTTTATCTATTAATAAATTTATGAATTACTCCGGAGTTAACAGAAAATCATATCTAATCTAGTTCTTATAGTAGGATAAGTTTTACATAGATGTTGTATTTAAGTTTTTTAAGAGGGGAGAATACTTAAATTTTGAGACTGTTCTTCTTTTAATTAATTTAACGTGATATTAGTTTAATTCATTGTGAGATAGAATTGTTTATCTTGTTAATTATTTATTTGTAATTTTAATAGTACGAAAGGAAAATTAAAAAAAGTTTTAAACTTTATAAAGTTAATCTTTTATTTTAAGTTTATTATTGGTGGTTTTTTTTGCTTTATTTTTGTTGTTGTTATTGTATTTATTAAATTTTTATTTGAGAGTTAAATTAACGTGGTTTTCTAAAATTAGTGCTTTTGAAAGTGGGTTTTTAAGAGTGGGTAAGATTCAAAATTCTTTTAGTATTCATTTTTTTATTATAATGTTAATGTTTGTAATTTTTGATTTGGAAATTGTAATATTTTTGGGTTTGTTAATTTCAGATTTTTCTTCTTTTGTGAGTTTTATTATGTTAGTTTTTTTTATTTTTGGTGGTTTTTATATAGAGTGATGATTTGGTAAATTAGTTTGAATTATTTAGTAATTTTTGGATAATTTTTATGTTTTAATATTTTTAGTTTAGTCAGGGATCAATTTTTTGTTTGTAGATTAATATTTTGATTTTTTTGATAGGATTAATTTTTTTGTTGTTAATATTAGTAATTTTATTTATTCCTGTTATAAAGTTGGGATTAATGTTATTAGAGTGAGATTTTTTGTCTTTTAAGTTTAGTTTTTATTTTAATAGGTTGTTGTTTTCAATTATTTTGGGGTTAGTAACTTTAAGAGTATTAATTTTTAGTACTTATTATTTAGATGGTGAGTTGAATTTTAATTATTATTATTTTGTTTTATTGGTTTTTGTTGGGAGAATATTTATGTTAAATTATAGTAGTAGGATTTTTATTATATTATTAAGTTGGGATTTATTGGGTATTTCTAGATTTTTTTTGGTGTTATTTTATAATAATTGGGATAGAAATTCAGGTGCAATAAATACTGCGTTAACTAATCGTATTGGGGATTTTTTTATTTTTAGTTTTTTTAGAGGGAGTCTTTTTTTTGGTTATTATTTTTTGGGCTTTGAGTTGTTATGTGGTTCAATAGTTTTGTTATTATTATTAACTTCTTTTACAAAAAGTGCTCAATTTCCTTTTAGAAGTTGATTACCTAAAGCTATGAGTGCACCAACACCTGTAAGATCTTTGGTTCATAGTAGGACGTTGGTTACTGCTGGTTTAATTTTATTAATAAATTTTAGTAAGTTAATATTAAATGGTAGTGTTATAATACTAGTTTTATTAGTGGGTATATTTACTATATTTTTTTCTAGTATTTCAGCTTTAGTTGAGGAAGATATAAAAAAAGTTGTTGCCTTAAGTACATTATCTCAAATAGGTTTTTCTATAGTTACTTTAGGTTTAGGTATAAGTTTTGTTTCTTTTTTACATTTAGTTAGTCATGCATTGTTTAAAAGTTGTTTATTTATACAGGTTGGTTATGTTATTCATTCAAATTTTGGTCAACAAGATGGTCGTGGTTATGGTAATAATGGTAATTTACCTATATTTATACAGTTACAACCTTTGGTTACTTTATTTTGTTTGTGTGGTTTAATTTTTTCAAGTGGTATAATAAGTAAGGATTTAATTTTAGAATTATTTTTTTTTAATAATTATATAATATTTTTTAGTTTAATATTTTTTATTTCTGTGTTTTTGACTTTTGGTTATAGATATCGTTTGTGAAAAAGATTTTTTTTAAGTTTTAGAAAGGTAGTTTTAGTATATAGAAGAACTTTTATTATAAATTTTTTAAGTTTATTGTTGGTAATTTTTTCTGTAGTTTTTATTTGATGATTAAGTTTTAATATATTGTTATTACCTAGTTTATATTTATATATGGATTTTTATGTACCTTTATTTTATATTATATTAATTATAATTTTTAGTTATTTTGTTTTTAAATTATTATTTAAGGAATTAGTTTATAAGTTTTTGGTAGATTATTTGGCAAAAAATGTTATTTATAAGTTAAAGAATTTAAAGTTTATGGATAATAATTTAAATAAGTTTGGTTATATAGGTTTTAATTTTTTAGGTAGTTTAGGTATATTTTTTACAAATTATATAGTAAGTTTTAAGTATAATAATTTAATTATTTTAATATTTTTTATTTTTATTTTTTTATGGGACTTTAATTTAAGTTAAAATATATGATTTGCATTCATAAAATTTAAGTTCTATAATATATTATATATATATAATATTATATTAATTTAATATAATATATAATAAAAAAAGAAGATTAAAATCTCATTGATAGTCTCACGTTTGGGTGATAGGAGTGAGACTATCATATATAATTATACTTTTATAGTTTTTTAACTATAAAAGTTTTATACTGTTTGAATTAAAC